TGAGTTATATTGAGTTCTATTCTATTAGAATAGAAATATTTTGAATGTTTCAAATTGTTAAATGTAATTTAATATTGTTTAATGTATTTATATATATAATATGTTATCATATGTCTTTTTTTATTCCTTACTTGACAACAGTAAGAAATTAAGTAATAAACTGAGAAAAAGAAAAAAAAAGAATAATCAATGGAAAAAAGAAGAAATGTCCCGGCCAGTACTTAAGCAGATCAGGCCGGGAAAATAAACCTTTCATATAAAATCAAAGAACTAAGATATTCTTTCTATTGAGGAGATCCGTTTTGAGTCATTATCTATATTGAATTCCTGATCAATTGCTTTTTTCTATTTTTTTCTTATTTTTCTTAGTTTAAATTTTAATAGCTATTTTAAAAATTTCTATTATTTATTAGAATATTTTAGAATATTTCGAATTTCTATTTTAATAATATAATAAAATAATATTTTTTTTTATTAAAATAGAATAATATAATAAAATAAATAATAATAATTTGGAAAAGTTAAATAAGATTAAATAAAAAAAAAATCAAATGAAAAAAGAAAATAAAGAGAAGAAGGTGGATTTTTATCAATCTTTATTTCACGTGTTACATCACATAACAAATTTTCAATTTGGAATTAGGAGAGATGGCTGAGTGGACTAAAGCGGCGGATTGCTAATCCGTTGTACGAATTATTTGTACCGAGGGTTCGAATCCCTCTCTTTCCGCTTTCTCTGATCACTTGGTATTTTCGAATTCGAAAAGATTCTCATCCCTTGATTTTATCATAGTTAAATGTATGAAACAAATAAGATTATTAAGAATTAATTTCGAAAAAAGCAAAAAAAACTAGAAATTTTTTATTCCTCACGTCCAGGATTGCGTCCTGGATCATTAGATAAGAATCCAAAGATAAAAAGGGAAACAAAGAATATCACTACTGTGTAAACAAAGAGTTTGAGAGTAAGCATTACACAATCTCCAAGATCATTTTTTTTTGAAAAAGGGGAATAGATTGCCTATTTTTTACCACATATATCATTTTTTTTTTGTTTTGACACCCCAAAAAATGAAAAATAAGACGAATTTATTTGTAATAAGATTTTGATTCATTCGTTACCCGAAATTTCTTGTCATATCAATAATTAGGTATTGTGGAGTACCTAATAGTCCATACTCACCGGAAGGTGAGAACGGGGAAAAGGCTGATCCAAATTCATCGCTGCGGTTATTCATTCAATATACAAGAATTTCGATTTTTGAATCGAGGGTTCGTAATGTAAGACTTATCTGATCTTATCAATTTTTAGAATTTTTTTATCGAATACATCATCAATTTAGCAGAGTATTAAAGATTTCATCGAAAACTTACAGTGGCTTGCCAAACAAAGGCTAAGAGAAAAAAGAGTACAGGTATGACAGGCATAACATCTATGATTGGATTGAAAATGGCATAAGCTTCGGGCAATTTGGCGAAGAAAAAACTACTCGAATAAAGGACAGAATTAAGACAGATACCAATTAAACTAAAGATATTAAGCATAACAAGCATTTCGTTCTTGTGGATTAGATAATTTTGAGTTATTTTTATAAGGAAAAATGAAAAAGGCAGATCAAGAAATCCTTCTTTTTCTTCGGTTCGGACTTTCCCAAATAAAAAATCCCTCCCCCCATTATCATTCTAAAATGAGAATATAAGGAATTCAACTTTCATACAATATCTTAATTGAATTCTATGTAATGATCAATGAATTTTTTTGATTCTATATCTACATGTCTTGAATCCTAGCAACAAAATATCCCATATGTTTTTGTGTATTTGGGTTGGGATTGACGAATAACCAATACCAATATTAGTGTTGATTAATTTCGAATAGAAATCAAAATGGGGCGTGGCCAAGCGGTAAGGCAGCGGGTTTTGGTCCCGTTATTCGGAGGTTCGAATCCTTCCGTCCCAGATCGTTTTTCATGAAACGAAAGATGGGATCACACTGCATTCCACATGAAACAATAATTTGTTAAAGGGAAAAATCTTTTCTTATTAATTTTCAGAATGGTTCTAAGAATCATATCTGAGAATTCGTTTGGTTTCTCACAAACGGAATCAAGTGTCAAATGTGGGTAAAATTGAATATCTTTATTTTCATTCAATTCATATGATAGAATATGGGGTTAAATTAAATAAATTTGATCCTTGCTGACCCTTATCCGGATAAATACTTATTTATCCATAGATAGAAATATTATATACCGGTTGAACCAATGACTATTCATGATTTTATATTGAATCAATTCCATACCGCTTTGAAATTTCAATTAGAGGAATGTTATGGTAAAACTTCGTTTGAAACGATGTGGTAGAAAGCAACGTGCGACTTGAAGGACATGGTTGGCTGTGGATTTTTACATCCGCCATCTTCTATAGTAATGAAGATGCTCTTGGCTCGACATAGTTTGTTCTGTTCTGCCCGGAACCTAATTTGTGTTGGGTTATAAGTAAATAGTACATGATGAAGCTCGAGAAGAAAGGATTGATTCATTTTTCAAGGGAAAGAATCTAGGGTTAGTGAAAATCAATAAGTTAGACCAACTCTGTAAGTATATCCTCACTATATATAAATTCTAAATCGAAAGGTTCAAATTCAGAACAAGTTTGAAAAGTCAAATTTTCCGAAATTGGTAAAACTATTTCGATGAAAAGTGTATCACAAGGGAATCAATCATTCGTATTCTATTTATATAGAAAGAAATAACAAAAAAAGGTATGTTGCTGCCATTTTGAAAGGAATAAGGATCCCCGAGGTAATGTCTAAACCCAATGATTTCACAAAGCAAGGATAAAGGATTCCGAAACAAGGAAACACTATTTTCAATTGTCTCAACAATTGGATCAGACTGAGGAATAAAAATGGATTCGAAATGAGACAAACAAAAGAGTTTAGAGACGGCTCAATAAATGTCTAAGGATTCTCTTGTCAGAATTACCCAACTTGAGTTATGAGTATGAATGAGATTTCTTCCTTTTTCTGTAAGGAAGAAGAAAAAAGTACTCAATTCAAATTATAGTAAAATTCATGATTTTATGGATCCACTTGCTATTATATACAGAAATTGGAATCATTTTTCTCGAGCCGTATGAGGAAAAAACCTCCTATACGTTTCTAGGGGGGGCATTGTTTATTTACATCTATCCCAATGAACCATCTATCGAATCGTTGCAATTGATGTTCGATTCCGAAGAGAAGGAAGAGATCTTCGAAAAGTAGGTTTTTACAATCCGATAAAGAATCAAACTTATTTAAATATTCCTGCTATTCTATATTTCCTTGAAAAAGGTGCTCAACCTACAGGAACTGTTTATGATATTTTAAAGAAGGCAGAATTCTTTAAAGAAAGAACTTTGAGTTAATTAAAGGAAAAAACAAAATTATTAAATAAATAAAATAAAGTAGGGAAGGGTAACTAGTATCTATCCTTGTGTAATTATTTCTATTTACACACCATTTTCCTTTTTCTTGCTTTATTCATATTTTGGTGGGGGAATTTAATTTAACAACAAACAAGGGGTTAAGCTTGCTTATCGTACTTTTATTGATTGAATAAACCGGGGATTTTTTATTTACCTTTTCCTTAATTTTTTCCATTCCAATTTCTTATTTATGTTGTGCCAATCCAACACAAGTCTTTATTTTATTTACTTGATTTACTTTCTCAACATTGCTTTTATATTGACAATGGTGTATCGAACAAATATAATTCGATCATAGATAAATAGGGCTGTTTATCCCCACCCCATATTGATTTTTTTGTTTCCTTCACTCAAATGATGGGTTTGCCTTGCTGCATTTACTCTCATACAGGATGTATTTTCTTAGGGAAAATCAAAAAAGAATTTGATAAAAAATGGGTGGTCTGCCATAATTTTTACATTTCGATTAGGAATATTTTTAATCCGATCTGCTAACTTTGGTATTTTGTGTTTCTAATTGATCAGAAAATCTTTCTTTTCGATGTGTTGCTAGTTCAATGTTTTGATAGGGTCGTGCAGTGCAATTCAATTGATTTTTATATTTTGATCGTATCTACATATCCTATTTATCCGGGTTGCTAACTCAACGGTAGAGTACTCGGCTTTTAAGTGCGACTATGATCTTTTACACATTTGGATGAAGCAACAAATTCGTCCAGACTATTGGTATAGTCTATAGGACCACGACTGATCCTCAAGGGTAATGAATGGAAAAAACAGCATGTCGTAATAAAATAGAAAATCTAATAAAATAATAAATTGATTTTATTAATTTATTTAATTTGAAATGAAAGTCAAAGTTAAAGTAGAACTTTGAGTTTATCCTTACCGGATCATTACAGTTCCAAAAGATTGTTTTGATTTTTGGAAGGGGACAAAAGAAATTCACATTTACAGTTGGGTCTAGTGAATAAATGGATAGAGCTCTATGGCTCCAATTCTGGTAAAATAAAAAGCAACGAGCTTATGTTCTTAATTGGAATGATTACCCGATCTAATTAGACGTTAAAAATGAATTAGTGCCTAATGCGGGAAAGAGTGGGTTCTCCTGTGAGTGAACCATTGATTTTTTCTTTTTTTTTTTCAGAATCCTAATTATTCTTTATTATGGATTGTAGACGGATGTGTAGAAGAAACAGTATATTGATAAAGAGAATTTATTCCAAAGTCAAAAGAGCGATTGGGTTGCAAAAATAAAGGATTTTTTCTCCTGTTGTAATTATAACGAACATAAACCAATTGGATAGAAAAGGAAGGTAAAAAGATCTGTTGATTGGACTCCCTCTTTCTTTTCCGGGGTATATATTTTTTTCTTACTATACTATATACATAATACAATACATAATACCCTGTTCTGACCATATTGCACTATGTATATATCATTTGATAAACCAAGAAAAACCTCCTGCCTCTGGCTCAAGTAGAAATGTAAATGGAAGAATTACAAGGATATTTAGAAAAAGATAGAT